GCTAGCGTAGCTTAAAAAAAGCATAACACTGAAGATGTTAAGATGGACCCTAAAAAGTCCCGAAAGCACAAAGGTTTGGTCCTGACCTTACTGTCAATTCTAGCTAAAACTATACATGCAAGTATCCGCATCCCTGTGAGAATGCCCCAACAGTCTCCTTACTGGAGACAAGGAGCTGGTATCAGGCACCCCCCCCCCCGCCCACGACACCTTGCTTAGCCACACCCCCAAGGGAACTCAGCAGTAACAAACATTAAGCAATAAGCGAAAGCTTGACTTAATTATAGCTATAAAGGGCCGGTAAAACTCGTGCCAGCCACCGCGGTTATACGAGAGACCCAAATTGACAGTACCCGGCATAAAGTGTGGTTAAGAAATAAACACAATAAGGCCAAACTCTTTCAAGGCTGTTATACGCAACCGAAAGAAAGAAGATCAACAACGAAAGTGACCTTAGCCCAACCTGAACCCACGAAAGCTAGGAAACAAACTGGGATTAGATACCCCACTATGCCTAGCCGTAAACTAAAACAGTTCATTAACTCAACTGTTCGCCTGGGGACTACGAGCGCTAGCTTAAAACCCAAAGGACTTGGCGGTGCTTCAAACCCACCTAGAGGAGCCTGTTCTGTAACCGATACCCCCCGTTTAACCTCACCCTTTCTTGCCCCTCCCGCCTATATACCGCCGTCGTCAGCTTACCCTGTAAAGGCCCCATAGTAAGCAAAATTGGCACAGCCCTAAACGTCAGGTCGAGGTGTAGCGAACGAAAGGGGAAGAAATGGGCTACATTCCCTGTAACAGGGAACAACGAAAGTCTCTATGAAATAATATTCTGAAGGAGGATTTAGCAGTAAGTAAAAAACAGAGAGTTTTACTGAAGATGGCCCCGAAGCGCGCACACACCGCCCGTCACTCTCCCCAAATACCCTAACAACTTAACTAAAATACAAGACATAACAAGGGGAGGCAAGTCGTAACATGGTAAGCGTACCGGAAGGTGCGCTTGGAAAAACCAGACCATAGCTAAATAGAAAAGCATCTCTCTTACACTGAGAAGACATCCGTGCAATTCGGATTGGCCTGAAGCCCAACAGCTAGCCCCACCCCACCCAAACACAACACCCCCCTATAAATACCCCCTCACAGTCTTAACCATAAAGATCTAAACCATTCTTCCCCCTTAGTATAGGAGATAGAAAAGGAACAGTGGCGCCATAAAAAAAGTACCGCAAGGGAAAGCTGAAATAGAAATGAAAAAACCCAGTACCGAAGCCCAAGAAAGCAAAGATTAATCCTTGTACCTTTTGCATCATGATTTAGCTAGCATAATTGAGCGAAAAGAATTTTAGTTCAAGCCCCCGAAACCAGACGAGCTACTCCAGGACAGCCAACAATTGGGCAAACCCGTCTCTGTGGCAAAAGAGTGGGAAGAGCCTAGAGTAGAGGTGAAAAGCCTATCGAGTCTAGTTATAGCTGGTTGCCTAAGAAATGGATTTAAGTTCAGCCTCCTGGCTTCTACATTCAAACCACACACATCAAGAACCCAAGAAACCAGGGGAGTTAGTCAAAGGGGGTTCAGCCCCTTTGACAAAGGACACAACCTTACCAGTAGGAAAAAGATCATATTCCCTAAGGAAACCCTGCTTAAGTGGGCCTAAAAGCAGCCATCTTAAAAGAAAGCGTTATAGCTCAACACCCCTTTCCCCACAAATTACGATAATACCATCTTTATCCCCTAACAATAAAAGGCCATTCCACCCCGTGGAAGAAACCATGCTAATATGAGTAATAAGAGACTACCAAGGCTCTCTCCCGGCACAAGCGTGAATCGAAACGAACCCCCATCGATCATTAACGACCCCAAACTAAAAGAGGGTAATGAACAAAACCCAAAACCCTAGAAAAAAGTTCAACACATCCCCGTCAACCCCACACAGGAGTGCCATTAATGGAAAGACTAAAAAAGAAGGAAGGAACTCGGCAAACACATCCACCTAAAGCCTCGCCTGTTTACCAAAAACATCGCCTCTTGCTAACCCAGAATAAGAGGTCCCACCTGCCCAGTGACTATAAGTTTAACGGCCGCGGTATTTTGACCGTGCAAAGGTAGCACAATCACTTGTCCTTTAAATGGGGACCTGTATGAATGGTATGACGAAGGCTAAGCTGTCTCCCCTCTTAAGTCAATGAAATTGATCTCCCCGTGCAGAAGCGGGGATACAAACATAAGACGAGAAGACCCTATGGAGCTTTAGACACCAGAACAGACCACGTTAAAAACCCCTAACACACAGAAGAAACTAAATGGATGACTGTTCAAATGTCTTTGGTTGGGGCGACCACGGAGCATCAAAAAACCCCCGCGTGGAACAGAAACACACACCGTTTCTGAGATTAAGAGCCCCCACTCAAAGTCCCAGAATATCTGACCAACAATGATCCGGCAACGCCGAACAACGGACCCAGTTACCCTAGGGATAACAGCGCAATCCTCTTCCAGAGTCCATATCGACAAGAGGGTTTACGACCTCGATGTTGGATCAGGGCATCCTAATGGTGCAGCCGCTATTAAGGGTTCGTTTGTTCAACGATTAAAGCCCTACGTGATCTGAGTTCAGACCGGAGTAATCCAGGTCAGTTTCTATCTATGACCCACCCCCTTCCAGTACGAAAGGACCGAAGCGAGGAGGCCCATGGCAAAGCTAAGCCTCATCCTCTTCTTATGAAACCAAATAAATAAGATAAGGGGAAGACCCCCCCACCGCCCAGAACAGGACATGCTAAAGTGGCAGAGCCCGGACAATGCAAAAGGCCTAAGCCCTTAAGACAAAAGTTCAAATCTTTTCTTTAGCTATGACCTCCGCCCTAATCTCACATATCATCACCCCCCTATCAGTCATCGTCCCCGTCCTCCTAGCTGTTGCCTTCCTTACCCTAGTAGAACGAAAAGTGCTTGGCTATATACAACTACGAAAAGGACCAAACGTAGTAGGCCCCTACGGCCTTCTTCAACCAATCGCAGACGGAGTAAAACTATTTATTAAAGAACCCATCCGACCATCGGCAGCATCTCCAGTCCTATTCTTGCTAGCACCTATCCTAGCCCTTACACTAGCCCTCACCCTCTGAGCCCCAATACCCATACCTTACCCTATAACAAACCTCAACCTTAGCATTCTCTTTATTCTAGCCCTCTCAAGCCTGGCAGTCTATTCTATCCTCGGCTCAGGCTGAGCCTCAAATTCAAAGTACGCCCTAGTAGGAGCTCTCCGAGCAGTTGCCCAAACCGTCTCATATGAGGTAAGTCTAGGACTAATCCTTCTTAATGCAATCATCTTCAGTGGAGGGTTCACTTTACAAGTCTTTAGCGTGACACAAGAAGCGACCTGACTTATTTTTCCAATCTGGCCCCTCGCCGGAATATGGTTCGTCTCCACCCTAGCAGAAACAAACCGAGCACCCTTTGACCTCACCGAAGGAGAATCCGAACTCGTATCAGGATTCAACGTAGAATATGCCGGAGGACCATTTGCACTTTTCTTTCTAGCAGAATACGCCAACATCCTTCTGATAAATACACTTTCAGCAACCCTCTTCCTAGGTGCTTCTCACATCCCCACCCTTCCTCAACTTACTACCATTAGCCTTATAACCAAAGCGGCTTTCCTCTCCGTCCTATTTTTATGGGTACGTGCTTCCTACCCCCGATTCCGCTACGACCAACTTATGCACCTCATCTGAAAAAGCTTTTTACCCCTGACCCTAGGTTTAATTATCTGACACTTAGCCCTCCCAATCGCATTCAACGGTCTTCCCCCCCTTCCTTAACTCAGGAGTTGTGCCTGAATTAAAAGGGTCACTTTGATAGAGTGAACAATGAAGGTTAAAATCCTTCCAGCTCCTTAGAAAGAGGGGACTTGAACCCCACCTGGAGAGATCAAAACTCTCAGTGCTTCCTCTACACCACTTCCTAGTAAAGTCAGCTAATTTAAGCTCTCGGGCCCATACCCCGATAATGTTGGTTAAAATCCCTCCTTTACTAATGAACCCCTACATTTCAACCATTTTGTTTTCAGGCCTAGCCCTAGGTACCACCATCACACTAACAAGCTCACACTGACTAATAGCATGAATAGGCCTAGAAATTAATACTCTCGCCATTATTCCCCTTATAAGTCAACACCATCACCCACGTGCCACCGAAGCTGCCACCAAATATTTCCTTACTCAGGCTACAGCAGCTGCCATCATATTATTTTCAGCCACCCTGAACGCTTGACTAACAGGACTCTGACACATCCAAGAACTTACACATCCTATGACTACCACAATAATACTTACAGCCCTTGCCCTAAAACTAGGACTAGCCCCCATCCACTCCTGAATACCAGACGTCATACAAGGATTAGACCTGCTCACAGGATTAGTCATGTCTACCTGACAAAAACTAGCCCCCTTCATCCTGCTTATCCAAATTCAACCCAACGCCCCCCAAACTATTACCGCGCTGGGACTCCTATCCACTTTAATTGGTGGCTGAGGCGGCCTAAACCAAACTCAATTGCGAAAAATCCTAGCGTATTCCTCCATTGCCCACCTTGGATGAATAGCATTAATTATACAATTCTCCTCAACCCTAGCACTACTCACCCTCCTGACTTACTTCATTATGTCCATTGCAACTTTTATGCTATTTAAAACCAACAAAACTACCACCATTAACACACTTGCCCTCTCCTCAACCAAACTCCCAATAATAACAGCAATTGCCCCCCTTCTCCTCCTCTCTCTTGGAGGATTACCACCCCTAACTGGCTTTATACCAAAATGAATAATTATTCAAGAATTAACCAAACAAGACCTAGCCCCCCTGGCAACCATCGCCGCAATCTCTGCCCTACTCAGCCTTTTTTTCTACCTACGCCTATCCTATAACATGACCCTAACAATATTCCCAAATATTATTACAGCCACCACCCCCTGACGCCTCCCCCTCTCTAAACCAAGCCTCCCCCTCGCAATTTCAGCTACAGCAAGCCTACTGCTTCTCCCCCTAACCCCCACAATTATTGCAATACTAACACCCTAAGAGATTTAGGCTAACTACTAGACCTGAGGCCTTCAAAGCCTCCAGTAAGAGTGAAAATCTCTTAATCTCTGTAAGACCTGCGGGACACTAACCCACACCATCTGTATGCAACACAGACACTCTAATTAAGCTAAGGCCTTCCTAGACAGGCAGGCCTCGATCCTACAAAATCTTAGTTAACAGCTAAGCGCCCTAACCAGCGAGCATCCGTCTAACTTTCCCCGCCCAGTCTCAAACAAATTGGGCGGGGAAAGCCCCGGCAAACGCTAATTTACTCCTTAAGATTTGCAATCTTACGTGCTTAAACACTACAAGGCTTGATAAGAAGAGGACTCAAACCTCTATCTATGGGGCTACAACCCACCACTTACTTCAGCCATCTTACCTGTGGCAATTACACGTTGATTTTTCTCAACCAACCATAAAGATATTGGCACCCTTTACATAGTGTTTGGTGCTTGAGCCGGAATGGTAGGAACCGCCCTAAGCTTGCTCATCCGAGCTGAGCTGAGCCAACCTGGCGCCCTTTTAGGTGACGACCACATTTATAATGTTATCGTTACTGCACATGCATTCGTAATAATTTTCTTTATAGTTATACCAATTATGATCGGAGGGTTTGGCAACTGACTAATTCCCCTTATAATTGGTGCCCCCGACATGGCATTTCCCCGAATAAACAATATAAGCTTTTGACTTCTCCCTCCCTCGTTTCTTCTTCTTCTAGCATCCTCCGGCATTGAGGCTGGTGCAGGTACAGGATGAACAGTTTATCCACCCCTGGCGGGCAATCTTGCCCACGCAGGCGCATCCGTTGACCTAACGATTTTTTCCCTACACTTGGCCGGAATCTCCTCAATTCTAGGAGCAATCAACTTTATTACCACAATCATTAATATAAAACCCCCAGCAATTACACAATTCCAAACCCCCCTATTTGTATGAGCGGTTTTAATTACAGCAGTTTTACTACTCCTTTCCCTCCCAGTCCTTGCAGCAGGAATTACCATGCTCCTTACCGATCGTAACCTCAACACCACTTTCTTTGACCCCGCAGGAGGAGGAGACCCGATCCTTTACCAACACCTATTCTGATTTTTTGGACACCCGGAAGTATATATTCTTATCCTGCCCGGTTTCGGAATAATTTCTCACATTGTAGCCTACTACACAGGTAAAAAAGAACCTTTCGGTTATATGGGAATAGTCTGAGCTATGATAGCAATTGGCCTCCTGGGCTTTATCGTATGGGCCCATCACATGTTTACAGTAGGAATAGACGTAGACACTCGTGCTTATTTTACATCCGCCACCATAATTATTGCTATTCCAACAGGGGTTAAAGTCTTCAGCTGACTCGCCACTCTACACGGCGGAAATATCAAATGAAGCGCCCCCCTTCTATGGGCCCTTGGTTTTATTTTTCTCTTCACAGTAGGAGGACTAACAGGCATTGTCCTCTCCAATTCATCCCTGGACATCGTTCTACACGACACCTACTATGTCGTTGCTCACTTCCACTACGTCCTATCAATAGGAGCCGTCTTTGCCATTATTGCGGGCTTTGTACACTGATTTCCCCTACTGTCTGGATATACCCTACATGAAACATGGGCAAAAGTTCACTTTGGGGTTATGTTTGCAGGCGTAAACTTAACCTTCTTTCCACAACACTTCCTAGGACTGGCAGGAATACCCCGGCGATACTCGGACTACCCGGACGCCTACACTCTTTGAAACACCATCTCCTCTATTGGCTCCCTAGTTTCCCTCGTAGCCGTTATTATGTTTTTATACATTATCTGGGAGGCATTCTCAGCCAAACGAGAAGTCCTCTCCGTCGAGATAGCAATGATAAACGTTGAATGACTGCACGGGTGCCCTCCCCCCTACCACACATTTGAGGAACCTGCATTCGTCCAAGTCTCACATAAATAACCCGAGAAAGGAAGGAGTCGAACCCCCATAAACTAGTTTCAAGCCAGTCACATAACCACTCTGCCACTTTCTTTATGGGACATTAGTATAATGAACACTACACTATCTTGTCAAGATAGAACTGTGAGTTAAAATCCCACATGCCCCACCCATCAATGGCACATCCCTCACAACTCGGATTTCAAGACGCAGCCTCTCCCGTTATAGAAGAACTTGTTCACTTCCACGACCACGCCCTAATAATTGCGTTTTTAATTAGCACAGTAGTTCTTTATATTATAGTAGCCATAATTTCAACCAAACTAACCAACACCCGAATTCTTGACTCCCAAGAAGTTGAAATTATCTGGACAATTCTCCCAGCAATTATCCTCATTCTCATTGCCCTCCCCTCCCTACGAATTCTTTACCTCATAGATGAAATTAACAATCCACATCTTACAGTAAAAGCCATTGGACACCAATGATACTGAAGCTATGAATACACAGACTACGGAGAACTAGGTTTTGACTCGTACATAATCCCAACACAAGACCTCCTCCCCGGACAATTCCGACTATTAGAAACAGACCACCGTATAGTTGTACCAATAAACGCACCAGTACGAGTTCTGGTAACAGCCGAAGATGTCCTGCACTCCTGAGCAGTCCCAGCCCTAGGCGTTAAAATAGATGCAGTACCCGGCCGCTTAAACCAAACAGCTTTCGCAACATCCCGACCAGGTGTATTTTACGGCCAATGCTCCGAAATCTGCGGTGCAAACCACAGCTTTATACCAATTGTAGTTGAAGCAGTCCCCCTTAATCACTTCGAGAACTGATCGACCCTCATACTTGAAGAATCTTCACTAAGAAGCTAATAGGACTCTAGCGTCAGCCTTTTAAGCTGAAAACAGGTGACCTCCGACCACCCTTAGTGACATGCCTCAACTCAACCCCTCCCCATGACTTAGCATTCTAGTCTTCTCATGACTAGTTTTCTTAACTATTCTTCCCCTCAAAGTTACTGCCCACATCTACCCTAATGAGCCCGCCCCCCAAACCGCCCAAACCACTGACACCCTTAAAACCGAATCCTGAACTTGACCATGGCACTAAACCTATTTGACCAATTCATAAGCCCATCCTTCATAGGAATTCCCCTTATAGCCCTTGCACTCACACTCCCCTGACTACTCTTCCCTCAACCAACCTCCCGATGACTAAACAACCCCTTACTGACACTACAAAACTGGTTTATTGGACAATTTACTAGCCAACTCCTTCTTCCCATTAATCAAAAAGGCCATAAATGAGCCATAATATTTGCATCCCTTATACTTTTCCTTATTTCATTAAATATACTAGGCCTTATGCCATATACCTTCACGCCCACAACCCAACTCTCCATAAATATAGGCTTTGCAGTACCCCTCTGACTTGCCACAGTTATTATTGGAATACGAAACCGACCTACAGAGACATTAGGTCACCTTCTTCCAGAAGGCACCCCAAATGCCCTCATCCCGATACTAGTTATCATCGAAACTATTAGCCTCTTCATCCGACCCCTGGCTCTCGGAGTCCGACTCACCGCAAACCTAACAGCAGGCCATCTACTTATTCAACTCATCGCCTCAGCTGTCTTCGTACTGGCCTCCTCGATACCTCCAGTAGCCCTTATTACAGCAGTTCTTCTAATCCTCCTTACTATCCTAGAAGTAGCAGTTGCTATAATCCAAGCTTACGTATTTGTTTTACTCCTAAGCCTCTACCTACAAGAAAACGTTTAATGGCACATCAAATACACGCATATCACATAGTAGACCCTAGCCCTTGACCACTAACGGGAGCAATCGCTGCCCTACTAATAACCTCTGGCCTTGCAATCTGGTTCCATTATCACTCCACAACACTAATAACCATTGGAACTATCCTTCTTCTCCTAACAATATACCAATGATGACGCGATATTATTCGAGAAGGAACCTTCCAAGGACATCACACACCCCCAGTACAAAAAGGCCTCCGCTACGGAATAATTCTCTTCATTACATCCGAAGTTTTCTTTTTCCTCGGGTTTTTTTGAGCTTTTTATCATGCAAGCCTCGCCCCCACTCCTGAGCTAGGTGGTTGCTGACCCCCCACTGGAATCACCACCCTTAACCCGTTCGAAGTCCCTCTTCTCAACACAGCCGTACTCCTGGCATCTGGGGTTACAGTAACCTGAGCCCACCACAGCATCATAGAAGGAGAACGAAAGCAAGCGATCCACTCCCTTACTCTTACCATCCTTCTAGGGTTCTACTTCACCTTCCTCCAAGGGATAGAATACTACGAAGCCCCCTTCACAATCGCAGACGGTGTTTATGGTTCTACATTCTTTGTAGCAACAGGATTCCACGGCCTCCATGTCATTATCGGAAGTACATTCCTAGCAGTATGCCTTCTACGACAAGTCAACTATCACTTTACACAACAACACCACTTCGGATTCGAAGCAGCTGCCTGATATTGACACTTTGTTGACGTAGTCTGACTCTTCCTATATATCTCCATTTACTGATGAGGATCATAATCTTTCTAGTACAAGTAAGTATAAATGACTTCCAATCATTCGATCTTGGTTAAACCCCAAGGAAAGATAATGAACCTCCTCATAACTATTATTTTTATTTCATCAGCCCTATCAGTTATCCTGGCCATAGTCTCATTCTGGCTACCACAAATAAACCCCGACTACGAAAAGCTCTCCCCATATGAATGTGGCTTCGACCCGCTGGGAAGCGCCCGACTGCCTTTCTCACTCCGATTTTTTTTAATTGCAATCCTATTTCTCCTTTTTGACCTAGAAATTGCGCTTCTTCTTCCCCTCCCCTGAGGAAACCAACTTCTATCCCCCCTAACCACCCTCATCTGGGCCTCTGCAGTCCTAGCAATCCTTACCCTCGGCCTAATCTACGAATGAGTCCAAGGAGGACTAGAATGAGCTGAATAGGCAGTTAGTTTAATTAAAACACTTGATTTCGGCTCAATAAATGTGGTTAAAGTCCACAATTGCCCAATGACCCCAATTCAATTCTCCTTTTCCTCCGCCTTTATCCTCGGACTTACAGGGCTCGCTTTCAACCGAGCTCACCTACTGTCCGCCCTACTATGCTTAGAAGGCATAATACTCTCCCTTTTCCTTGCCCTATCCCTCTGAACCCTTCACCTCAATGCCACAAGCTTCACCACTGCCCCAATGATTCTCCTAGCATTTTCAGCCTGCGAAGCTAGCGCAGGCCTGGCCCTCCTAGTAGCCACAGCCCGAACCCACGGAACGGACCAGTTAAAAAACTTAAACATCCTACAATGCTAAAAATTTTAATCCCCACCTTAATGCTCTTACCAACCGCCTGACTAGCCCCAACAAAATGACTATGAACAACAAGCCTTCTCCACAGCCTCATAATTGCTCTTGCAAGTCTAACCTGGCTCCATAACACATCAGAAACAGGCTGAACCAACTTAAACCAACTCATGGCCACTGACCCCCTCTCCACACCTCTCCTCGTATTAACCTGCTGACTCTTACCCCTTATAATTTTAGCAAGTCAACACCACATAACCCCTGAACCCCTACCTCGGCAACGAGCCTACATCACACTATTAACCTCCCTCCAAGCACTACTCATCCTAGCCTTCAGTGCAACCGAAATTATAATATTCTATATTACCTTTGAAGCTACCTTAATCCCAACCCTTATCATCATTACCCGATGAGGAAACCAAGCAGAACGACTAAACGCAGGAACTTACTTCTTATTTTATACCCTACTAAGCTCCCTGCCCCTCCTAGTTGCCCTACTTGTTTTACAAAACACTACAGGAACACTCTCATTCCTTACCCTCCAATTTAATTCCCAAATACCACTAACCTCCTTTACAGACAAGCTATGATGAGCTGGCTGCTTACTAGCATTCCTAGTAAAAATACCACTTTACGGAGTTCACCTGTGACTCCCTAAAGCCCACGTAGAAGCCCCCGTGGCCGGGTCAATAGTCCTAGCCGCTGTCCTCCTAAAATTAGGGGGATACGGCATAATACGAATTTTACCACTACTTGAACCCCTAACAAAACAGCTAAGCTACCCCTTTATTTTACTTGCACTATGAGGCATAATCATAACCGGCTCAATCTGCCTACGACAGTCCGACCTTAAATCCCTCATCGCGTATTCTTCAGTAAGCCACATAGGCTTAGTAGTCGCAGGGGCCCTCCTCCAAACCCCCTGAAGCTTTTCAGGAGCCCTAATCCTAATAATTGCCCACGGCCTTACATCCTCCGCATTATTCTGTCTTGCAAACACAAACTACGAACGGACTCATAACCGCACAATACTTCTTACCCGAGGACTACAAACCGCCTTTCCCCTAATGGCTACCTGATGGTTCCTATTTAGCCTCGCCAATTTAGCACTTCCCCCCCTCCCAAACCTTATAGGAGAGTTAATAGTAATCTCATCCCTATTTAACTGATCACCATGGACCCTCATCTTAACTGGAGCCGGCACGCTGATTACCGCTGCCTACTCACTATACATGTTCCTTACTACACAACGAGGGCCCCTACCCACCCACATACTCAACCTCCCTCCAACTCACTCTCGAGAACACTTACTCATTACACTTCACCTCCTCCCACTTATCCTATTAATCCTCAAACCCGAATTAATTTGAGGCTGAACATACTGTAGATATAATTTAACAAAAATGCTAGATTGTGATTCTAGAAATAAAGGTTAAATCCCTTTTATTTACCGAGAGAGGCTCGCAGCAATGAAAACTGCTAATTTTCATGACCTGGGTTGAACCCCCAGGCTCACTCGCATGCTTCTAAAGGATAACAGCTCATCCATTGGTTTTAGGAACCAAAAACTCTTGGTGCAACTCCAAGTAGCAGCTATGCACCCTACCGCTATTACAATAGGATCAAGCCTAATCTTAATCTTCATTATCCTCTCATTTCCCCTCCTTTTATCTATACACCCAAACAACCAAAACACTGCCCTACATGCCAAAACCGCAGTCAAGCTCGCATTCTTCACCAGCCTTCTCCCACTATTTATTATACTCAACCAAGGCACAGAAACAATTATTAGCACCTGATCCTGAACAAACACTATAACTTTTGATATTAATATTAGCTTTAAATTCGACCACTATTCCGTGATCTTTATACCCATTGCCCTTTACGTAACATGGTCTATTTTAGAATTCGCAATATGATATATAAGTACTGATCCCTTCATAAATCGTTTCTCAAAATATCTACTTACCTTTCTCATTACTATAATTATCCTTGTTACAGCAAACAACATATTTCAACTATTTATTGGTTGAGAAGGGGTCGGCATTATATCCTTCCTTCTAATCGGCTGATGATTTGGCCGAGCCGATGCAAACTCAGCAGCCCTTCAAGCGGTCTTATATAACCGCATTGGAGATATCGGACTTATTCTCACAATAGCCTGAGCCGCTATAAACCTGAATTCCTGAGAAATACAACAAATCTTCTCGACTTCCAACCTCCACGACCTAACCCTTCCCCTCCTAGGATTAGTGCTTGCTGCCACTGGCAAATCAGCCCAATTTGGACTACATCCCTGACTCCCTTCAGCCATGGAAGGCCCCACCCCAGTATCCGCCCTACTCCACTCAAGCACTATAGTTGTTGCAGGCATTTATCTTCTTGTTCAAATAAGCCCCCTTCTATCAAACAACAAGACCGCCCTTACCACCTGTCTCTGCCTTGGAGCCCTCACCACCCTATTTACCGCCACCTGTGCCCTCACCCAAAATGATATCAAAAAGATTATTGCTTTCTCAACATCCAGCCAACTTGGATTAATGATAGTAACCATTGGACTTAACCAACCCCAACTCGCCTTTCTTCACATCTGTACTCACGCCTTTTTCAAAGCAATGTTATTTCTTTGTGCTGGCTCAATCATCCACAGCCTCAATAATGAACAAGATATCCGAAAAATGGGGGGTATACACCACCTAGCACCCTTTACATCTACATGCATAACCCTAGGAAGCCTTGCCCTCACCGGCACCCCCTTTTTAGCCGGCTTTTTTTCTAAAGACGCGATTATCGAAGCTATAAACACATCCTACACAAACGCCTGAGCCCTTACCCTTACACTAATCGCCACCTCTTTCACAGCCATCTACAGCCTCCGAATCATTTTTCTCGTCTCCATGGGCCACCCCCGCTTTAACCCCATCTCCCCCATTAATGAAAATAATCCTAACCTAATTAACCCAATCAAACGACTAGCTTGAGGAAGCATTACTGCAGGCCTAATTATTACGTCAAACATCTTACCCCTAAAAACCCCAATCATAACCCTCCCCCCTCTCTCTAAACTAGCCGCCCTACTAGTATCAGTAACGGGACTTATTCTAGCCGTAGAACTAGCATCACTCACAAACAAACAATTCAAAATTAAACCCCTTACTACCCCCCACCTATTTTCTAACATACTAGGATTCTACCCAACCCTTATTCACCGCTTTATCCCCAAAACAGGCCTCTTTCTAGGACAAACCATTGCCAGCCAAACAATAGACCAAGCATGACTAGAAAAAACAGGCCCCAAAGCCACTATTACACTTAACATAAAACCAATTAAACTAACTTCCGACATCCAGCAAAGCCTGATCAAAAACTATCTTACCATCCTCCTCCTCACCCTTACCCTCGCTACTGCCTTCCTACTTATCTAGACTGCCCGCAGCACCCCACGTCCTAAACCCCGAGTTAATTCTAACACAACAAATAAGGCCAAAAGCAAGACAAAAACAGCAATAACCAACATCCCCCCTCCAACAGAATAAAGCAACCCCACCCCCCCAGTATCTGCCCGAAGAACCGAAAACTCACCAAATTCATCCGCAACAACCCAAAAAGGGCTATACCACCCTCCCCAAAAGAAACAAGAACCTAAAAACGTCCCCACCAAATAAATTACCCCTCAAACCATAACAGGCCAGCTCCCCCAAGTCTCAGGATAAGGCTCAGCCGCTAAAGCTGCCGAATAAGCAAATACAACCAACATTCCTCCTAAATAAATTAAAAACAAAATTAACGACAAAAAAGACCCACCATGTCCCGCCAAAATACAACACCCAAGACCCGCAGCAACAACCAACCCTAACGCCCCAAAATAAGGAGATGGGTTGGATGCCACAGCAACAAGAGCCAAAACCAAACCCAACAAAAAAAAGCTAACAATATAACTCATAATTCCCACCAGGATTTTAACCAGGACTAATGACTCGAAAAACCACCGTTGTTATTCAACCACAGGAACCCTTAATGGCAAGCCTTCGAAAAACCCACCCCATCCTTAAAATTGCTAACGACGCAGTCGTCGACCTCCCAAGCCCAATAAATATTTCAGCCTGATGAAACTTCGGCTCCCTACTTGGACTTTGCCTAATCGCCCAAATTGTCACAGGCCTCTTCTTAGCCATACACTACACCGCTGACATCAATGCAGCCTTTGCATCCGTCACACACATTTGCCGAGACGTAAACTATGGCTGACTCATTCGAAATCTTCATGCCAACGGCGCATCCATATTCTTTGTCTGCATTTATCTCCACATTGGACGAGGATTATACTATGGTTCATACCTCTACAAAGCAACCTGAAACGTTGGCGTTGTACTTCTTCTCCTAGTAATAATAACCGCATTCGTAGGATATGTCCTTCCTTGAGGACAAATATCATTTTGAGGCGCAACCGTCATTACTAACCTCCTTTCCGCCGTACCTTACGTCGGGAATACCCTAGTCCAATGAATCTGAGGAGGATTTTCAGTTGACAACGCCACACTAACTCGATTCTTCACCTTCCACTTCCTTCTACCTTTTATCATTGTAGCCGTGACAATAATTCACCTTTTCTTTCTTCACGAAACAGGCTCAAACAACCCTCTAGGCCTCTCCTCAAATACCGATAAAATTCCATTCCACCCATACTTTTCTTACAAAGACCTCCTGGGATTTGCCCTTATACTTTTAATCCTTGCCTCCCTGGCACTCTTCTCCCCTAATATACTAGGAGACCCCGATAACTTTACCCCCGCCAACCCAATGGTTACCCCACCACACATCAAACCAGAGTGATACTTCCTGTTTGCATATGCCATCCTCCGCTCCATCCCAAATAAACTAGGAGGAGTTCTAGCCCTACTTGCCTCCATCCTTGTTTTAGCACTTGTACCCTTTCTTCACACCTCCAAACATCGAAGCCTTACATTTCGCCCCCTCTCTCAAATTCTCTTTTGAACCCTAATCGCAGACGTCCTTATTCTCACCTGAATCGGAGGAATGCCAGTTGAACACCCATATATTATCATTGGTCAAATCGCCTCCGTCCTTTACTTCTCAATTTTCCTAATTTTAAATCCGCTAGCCGGATGACTAGAAAACAAACTACTCGGATGAAATTGCATTAGTAGCTCAGCCGCACCAGAGCGTCGGCCTTGTAAGCCGAAGCGCGGAGGTTCAAACCCTCCCTACTGCTCAAAGAAAAAGGATTCGAACCTTCATCGCTAACCCCCAAAGCTAGCATTTTCAATTAAACTATTCTTTGTACATATATGTATAAGTACATATATGTATAAGTACATATATGTATAAGTACATATATGTATAAGTACATATATGTATAAGTACATATATGTATAAGTACATATATGTATAATCAACATTAAATTAATTCAACCAATGGATTCATAGAGTATTAAACAGTTCATTCTTCGAAGAATATTTGATTCTAGGTTTGTATAAATAACTGGTCATTTAACATATCTAAGTTTACCTGACTACCCTGAAAAGTCAATTAAACACCCAATAAGAACCGATCATCAGTTGATTCTTAGTGAAATATCAAGAATGATGGTCAGGAGCAGTAATTGTGGGGGTAACACATAGTGAACTATTCCTGGCATCTGGTTCCTACTTCAGGAACACTAATTGAGTACAGCTCACACTTTTATCGACGCTTACATTGGTTAATGGTGTCATACTTAAACGGGAGCACCCAGCATGCCGAGCGTTCTTTCCAGCGGGTAAGGGGTTCTCTTTTTTGTCTTCCTTTCAATTGACATTTCAGAGTGTAAACTAATATGCAGCCGAAGGTTGAACATCGATCTTAATATACGCGGTGAATGAATCGAAGATAATTATCGAAGAATTACATAACTGATATCATGGGCATAAGATATTCTTTATTTACACTCTCTTATTCTTGTGCCCCGGGTGTTCTTTAACGTTTGACCCCCCTACCCCCCTTAAACCCCTACAGCCCCTGTCATTTTTTTTTACAGGCACCCCCCTAGCATCTCATTTCCCGCTCCAAAACACATTATTTATAATATTAAAAATATTTACAT